CCAGATCCAAGTGGTAGTATCAGGGCCCTTAGCTATTGTTCTTGAGAAATGACCGGGTCTGGCCCATTCCTCGAAAGATGTTTTTATAGGATCCCTATCTACAACAATTTTCACTTCGGGTTCCGGCGAACGAATAATCATTAAGTCCTCCTCTTTCCGGACAACACATACAAAGAGACCCGCCAACAGTCAAATTTTTAGTGAACCTCTGGAAGCGGAAAGATAGATATTTTTTTTTTATGATTAGTTCTTTCCTATCTCCCATCCATCCATTTTTTTTAGTTATTCACTAGAACAATTATGATATTGAAATCTATCTGGGGCAAGTGTTCGGATCTATTATGACATAACGATTAGGTGCCTAATGGACCTTTTTAGCAGAAAATCTTTTCCCAGCGTGACGAAAAAACTATTTTTTTGCAACCCAGTCTAGCATATTTCTATCTGAATATAGAAGTGTCCGTACTTTCTTTCATAGAACAGAATATCTTATTACTTTATTTATTATATTTTATATTTATTATAAATTAAAAGATCTCATTCATTAGAATGAAATTCTTATTAATATCATAAGATACATTGAGGATATCTTTTATTCGTTTTCTTAATGAGTTCTACTCTGTACGGTATCCGTATCATTTATTCCTATAAGATACCATACAAAATAGAATGATTTTACAACAAGGAAGGGATATAATGAAATTCTTGATTGGATCTTCTCATTCTCATATCATGGTAACGATCTATTTTATTTGATTGATGGATCCAAGAATTAATTTTAATGAATTAACGAGTGGTTTTATTCGAAACGCCTCGTGATCTTCAACCAATTATGTGCTTCAATATAATTACCTGGAGTAAGCGCTATAGCTTGTTTCCAATACTCAGCAGCTTGATCAGACCAAGCCTCCGCAATTTCAGAATCACCCTGTAGAATGGCCTGTTCTCCCCGGTTGGAATAGGTAGTCAATTCCTTCCCTTAGAACCGTACTTGAGAGTTTCCTACCTCATACGGCTCAACAATCGATTCTTTTTTCGGTCCCACCTTAATTTACCCTATGCTAACTTAATTAGATTTATGAGAAATCTAACCCATTTTTCTTGGGTTAACCTAGCCAGAAAAAGTGAATTACATAAGTTTTAAATTCTAATTTTGATCAATAATTAGTTTTGTCTTTTCTCCCACCTTCAGAAGAAGGAAGCATAGATATCCCCCATATCGTTATAATTTTCTGAAAGGTAACTATCTCGGTTTCATATATATATGAAATTTATATAGAATCTTTGAAAAAGCCTTTCTTCCATAAGAAAAAAGAACTTACTATCTTTGGGATCTGATGCTACACCGCTGCTCAATACTTTAGTGGATCGACTCTATTACATAAGTTGATTCCTAACTTTATATCCCATATCATGAGACATAAGTAAGCAGTTCTTAACTGTATCGATCCAAAAGCTCGCTAATTGATCTTTACGGTGCTTTCTTTATCAATTCTCTCTTTATCCATAGAGTATAGTATGTAGGCCGTACCCATTTCTTCCTATTTTTTTTTGTTATCATGAAGTCTCTTTCCTTACTACAGCTGATAAAAATCGTTGCTTTCAACGATGCATATGTAGAAAGCCCACTTTTTTCTAGTATTGACTAGCCAATTTGATCTTTTTTCTTTCTTTCTATAGTGGAGATAGTCGCACGTAATGACAGATCACGGCCATATTATTAAAAGCTTGTGGTAAGAATGGGTTTCGTTCTAGTGCTCGGAAATAATATTCCAAAGCCTTTGTATGCTCCCCGTTGCTTGTATGTATAAGGCCTATGTTATAGAGTATATAACTTCGATCATAGGGATCAATTTCTGGTCGCATAGCTTCATAATAATTCTGTAAAGCTTCCGCATAATTTCCTTCGGATTGAGCCGACATCCGTTACGGTCGTTCATTTTATTCAAAAAATCTCCGTTCCAGAACCGTACGTGAGATTTTCATCTCATACGGCTCCTCCCTTCTCTTCCGTGCATAGTACTAAGGTAAATAGGCCAGGGAATCAAAATTTCCCTATTCTCATTATGAACTGACAGGAGCTGGTATTTTTACAAGAAATCTCTAGCCAACCTTCCCGCAAGAAGTTTGTTTTTCTTAACACCAATCGATCGTATTAGTGCTGGATAGAAATGGTAACTCCAACGATTTCTTTGTCCTCAACGCCTACTATTTCCAGGAATTAGTCACTTCAACGATCTTTGATGGTTATACGGGTATCCAAAGTACGAACGAGATGGATGTTTGTTGTCCCGACCATTCTTGTTAGTCCCGATACCGATAAGGAAAGGAGTAATTTATAACAAAGTTTTCGTGTTGTTGATTCCTAGTGTAGCGCTTCTTCCTCTATGTGGCCTATTGGTATTAGTATAGTAGGATTGACCTGCAATACATAATAACGTATAGGTGTAACCTTTCGTTCAATACTAAAATCGACAATTAAAGTATCCGAGGATGAATCAATCGAGGATACACGACAGAAGGAATTGTTCTATTTCCAAACTTAACCTTCACTAAGCGTATCTTTATTTCAAAAATTTGGTTCTTTCTATTTCGAATCACGTCATTTTCTCGTAAGACGGAAGTCGGGGCTAAAAAAAGGTAAGGGCTAAAAAAAAATCAAATCACACCATCTCTGTAATAGGTAAATGCCTTTTTTTCTCCTGAGGTTGTCGGAATTATTCGTAATAAAATATTGGCTATAATTGAAGAGGTCTTATCAATAAAATTTCCATTTATCCGAGATCTAGGCATAATTAGCAATCCATTCTATAATTCTTCTCATTACCCCCTCGGGGTCGGGGAAAATGATCCCACAAACAAAGGAATTGTACAGTACAAAATAACATAAAAACAGAAACATTCTAAAAAAGAGGTGTACCTTCTGCTCAAATTGTACCCTTTTCGGACAAAGAGAGATAGGAGACTTTTGAATCATATTGAATTTCATATAAATTTCGTAGTATACAAATGAATAGAACTATTAGTATTTCATCTAAGTCGAATAACCGAGGACTTTATTTTACTATGGATTCTTTTCTTATAACTCGAGTCTAATAACTCGAGAAATTTGGATTTGGTTAGGATAGGATCCAAAGAAAGAGGACAGTGGATGGAATAATCATTATACAATTGAAATGAAATAGAAAAATCCATGATACGATTCATTAATTTGTAATAGATCTATGGGATAGATGATAAGAGAAGTTGTTGTTGATAAATATGAAATTTGAAAGGAATTTTGGATTCCTATGGAACCGTTGATCGGTCGTGCCTGTACTGTAATAATATGAATAACTCGCTATTCACTCGGTTTCTGGTCAATAATAAGACTATGTGGGAGAGATGGCCGAGTGGTTCAAGGCGTAGCATTGGAACTGCTATGTAGGCTTTTGTTTACCGAGGGTTCGAATCCCTCTCTTTCCGTTTCTGGTAATTTACTAGCGTTACTGAACACAATATAATATATCAAATCAAATAACAATTGATATCAATTGTTATTTGATAGAGAATCTCTATTCCTAATTACATTACTGTGATATGGTACGTAAAATAAAAATATCGCGGAAAGAACAAAAAAGAAAAAAAAAAGACTACTGGGGATCGATTTGTGATACGTGAATGATAAAAATGTGGATCAAAGTCCTTAGATCTATTTACTTCGTCGAAAAAGGAACATAATTGTCTGAACCCCCTTCTTTGTTATGTTCGTTAGGTTCAAGTCTGACGGGAATAGTATTCTACGACTAACAACTCATTTATTTTTAAACCGATCCATTTACTATCTATTATTTGATTTACTAATCCTTTATATTGGATTGAGTCAATAGTCAAATGGTTTGGCAATTCCTCGTGAGGGGATGAAGTAATAGAATTTTGAATCAGAGCTTTCGATCTTTGTTTATCCTTCGTAGTAATAATATCTCGGGGTTTGCAACGATAACTTGGTATATCTACTATACGACCATTAACTAAAATATGTCTATGGTTAACTAATTGTCTGGCTCCAGGAATGGTCGAAGCCATACCCAATCGAAAAAGAATGTTATCCAAACGCATCTCAAGTAGTTGTAGTAAAACCTGGCCTGTTGACCCTTTGGCTTTTCCGGCAATATGCACATATCTAAGCAATTGTCGCTCTGTCAGACCATAATGAAAACGCAATTTCTGTTTTTCTTCTAGACGAATACGATATTGCGATCTTTTCGCGGAACGTAATTGGTTTTTAAGATCACTTCCAGATCTAGGTCTTTTACTAGTTAATCCCGGTAAAGCCCCCAGACGGCGTATTTTTTTGAAACGAGGTCCTCGGTAACGAGACATAAAGACTCCTTATTTATTTTATGAAAATTTCATTTTACAGAAGAAATCGAAATTAAGACTGAACTAAAGAATAAACAAAGCAAAGAAAAATCCACTATCTATTACTATTAAAGTTTAAAGTAAAGTATTACGTATTACAAAGTAGAATGAAATGAATTGTGTCAATAACCGGGTTTTTGTATATATATTAGGAAATTAAGGTTCTACTTTATGATTTGTTCTGTGTAGATCTAAACTAAACTCAATTTCATTGTTCTAATCAACTTTTTATTCATACTTACAAGTCACCACGACATAATAGATTAGTGACCCAACGTTTGGAGAAAGGGAGAGGATAGATTATCAATCATGGAAAAAATCGATAGAGAAAAAAGCCGGCTATCGGAATCGAACCGATGACCATCGCATTACAAATGCGATGCTCTAACCTCTGAGCTAAGCGGGCTCACATAACCGAAATAGAATTCCTGTATAGGAATTCAAGAAACTGCCGGATTTTTACTATATTGGCTAGAAATAATATTCTAATCTAAATTCTAAAAAAAGAAAATCAATACAATATAAATAATAAATACAATTACAATAATATAAATATATACAATAAAAAAAAAAAAAAATAATACATATTTATATATATAATAACATATTCTATAAATGTTATATAACTATAATGTGACTAAAATATGACTAAATAGAATTGAATATTGAATTCTCTTCTTATTCTAATAATGGAAATATCTGACTAATTAGATTCGAAATTTTTATTCTATGTATTATTATACATTATACTAATCATTATTATAATATACATTTTTTTTTTATTTAGAATTTCTATTTTTTTTTTTCATTATACATATTATACATTATATATACATTATAATTAGTATTTAATTAGTTTAGTATTAGTATTAAATTAGTATTTTCTATTTTTCTATTTCTATTTCATATTTTTGAATATTTATATTATAAATAATTTAGAAATAGAAATTTATCTTAATGCTTAATGATAATATAACTTAATGTATATATATTAAGTTATATTATCATTCGAAAAAAAGAAAAAAGAATATCGACCCTTTCAGTATTCCAAATCGCGATGTAAAACCGAAAAAAGGGGGTTGGCGTCTATAGATGTAGGATATATCTATCTATATTGAATTGCGGATACTTCAATGATAGAATCATTTCTGATTAAAACAAATATGGTTCATACAATAGAGATGAAATGAGAGAGGATATCCAAAAAAATAAAATAGGAGCCGATTCGATATATGAATCATTATATAATAAATTCAACAGCTCCAAGATAAATGAAAGAGGTGGTGAAATTACAACAGGATCCTTGTCTAAAAAGGGGATATGGCGAAATTGGTAGACGCTACGGACTTGATTGGATTGAGCCTTAGTATGGAAACCTGCTAAGTGGTAACTTCCAAATTCAGAGAAACCCTGGAACTAAAAATGGGCAATCCTGAGCCAAATCCTTTTTTTGAAAAGGGCTTTTTTTTTTTGAAACTAGAATAAAAAAGGATAGGTGCAGAGACTCAATGGAAGCTGTTCTAACGAATGGAGTTGACTACGTTGTGTTGGTAGCCGGAATCCTTCTATCGAAATTCAAAAAGGGATGACCTATATATCTAATACATACATATACATACTGACATATCAAACGATTAATCATGACGCGAATCGGTATTAGTATTATATATATGATATGCAAAATATCAGAGTTATTGTAGATCTATTCCAATCCAATCGAAGTTGAAGGAAGAGTGTAATATTTAGTGATCAAATCATTCATTCCAGAGTTTGATAGGCCTTTTTTTGAAAAACGGATTAATCGGACGAGAATAAAGAGAGAGTCCCATTCTACATGTCAATATCAATACCGACAACAAAGAAATTTATAGTAAGAGGAAAATCCGTCGATTTTCGAAATCGTGAGGGTTCAAGTCCCTCTATCCCCAATAAAAAGCCCGTTTTACTTCTTAACTAGTTAACTATAAACTATACTATTATACTACTATACTACTTATCCACTCTTTTTCATAAGTGGTTCAGAGAAAATTCAATATCTTTCTCATTCATTCTACTCTTTCACAAACAAATGGGTCCGAACAGAAATCTTTGGATCTTATCCCAATTTGCTTTGAATAGATATGGATACCTGTGCAAATGAACATATATGGGCAAGGAATTCCCATTATTGAACCATTCGCAGTCCATATCATTATCCTTCCATTTACAAAGAAAGTCCTCTTTTTGAAAACCTAAGAAATTCATGAACGAAGTCAATTTTTTGAATATTTTTTTTTTTTTTCTTTTTTTAGTCTATTTAATTTACATAAATACAAGTACTCCACTAGGATGATGCGCGAAAAATGGTCGGGATAGCTCAGTTGGTAGAGCAGAGGACTGAAAATCCTCGTGTCACCAGTTCAAATCTGGTTCCTGACACTGAATAGAAAGATATTCATACCTTTTTTTTTCTGGTTTTTTCATACTTCTCTCACTCAAAAATAATGTTAAGTCTTCATATATATAAAAAAAACGAAGTTGTCTAAAAAACTTACAAGTTTATAGGAGTTGAAGGATAGAAAAAGACAGGATGCATTTCATACACAGTACAAAAAAAATCCGCTCTTTTTTCATTTCGTATTTTCTTTCATATTTATTCTTTTTCTTCACTCTCTTCGATTTTCAAGGATCCTTCGTCCTTTTCCTTTTAAGTGATGCGCGCGGTACAAAGTTCATGGTGCAGAACTTTTTTGAGTCATCTATGTTTTTGTTCAAACGAAATGGATATCTTCAAAATTTGGAATCTCAATGAAGTCTTTTTTCCCTACCTTAATATGAATTAAAGTCCAGTTATTCTCTTTTATCTAGAACAAAACGAAAAATATTCCTTTCGTATAGGCGAACATTCGTTTTTTATCATTCAATGAGCATCTTGTATTTCATAGAAATTGGGGGTAATATAGTCCTTACGTAAGGGCCAGCCTATCCAACTTTCAGGCATCAAGATACGTTTAAGGCGTGGATGATTATCATAAGAGATTCCCAACATATCATAAGATTCCCGTTCTTGAAAATCGGCACTTCTCCAAATCCAGAAAACTGACGGGATTCTAGGATTAT